TGGTAAGAAAGAAGATTGTTTACGAAGAAACAACAAGAAAAATTCATATTCTGATACATAAGAGTTATATAGGAATCGAAATAGTCTTTTATTTTCTTTTTTCAAAAGAAAAATCGATTTCATTGAAGTAATAAGACTATTCCAATTCGAATAGTAGTTGAGAAAGAATCGCAATAAATGCAAGGATGGAACATCTTGGATACGGTATTGAAGGAGTTGAACCAATATTTCCAAATGGATAGGATAGGGTATTTCTATATGTGATAGATAATCCAAATGCAAAAATTTGTCTTCTAAAAAGGGAAATATTGAATGAATAGAGCGTAAATTCTGAAACTTTGGTATTTCTTTTTCTTTCGGACAAGATAATTCTCGTAGCGAGAATGGGATTTCTGCAACGATCGCAAACCCCTCAGATAGAATCTGAGAATAAAACTCAGAATAAAAATAATTTTTGTAATCCAACAATCGATCTTGGTTAGGATGATTAACCGAGTTAATCCAAAAATTCTGCTGATACATTCGAATAATTAAACGTTTCACAAGTAGTGAACTAAATTTCTTGTTATTACAACTAACAATTTCCACAGGTTCGGAACCTTTTAATCCATAATCATGGGCAAATGCATAAATATACTCCTGAAAGAGAAGTGGGTAGACGAAGTATTGTTGACGAGATTTATGTTTTTCTGAATACCCCTCGAATTTTTCCATTTGTATTTCTACTTGAATCAGAGAGAAGAAGCATTTCTCGGTTTATCGAATGATGATACATAGTGCAATATGGTCAGAACAGGGTGTTGCATTTTTTAATACAAACCCTGGAAAGAAAGGGAGTCTAATCCACAGATCTTTTTCCGCTCCTTTTCTATCCAATTAGTTTATGTTTGTTCTAATTACAAAAGAGAACAGAACAAATCTTTTATTTTTGCAGGCCAATCGCTCTTTTGACTTTGGAATACAGTCTCTTTATCAATATACCGCTTCTTTTACACATTCAATCCATAACATAACATCCCTTATTCAATCTATAATCAAGAATAATTAGGATTTCTAAAAAAAAGAAAAAATCAAGGGTCCACTCATAGGAAAACCCAACCTTTCCCCGCATCCGGCACTAATCTATTTTTAACGTCTAATTAGAGCGGGGAATCATTCCAATTAAGAAGTTAAGCTCGTTGCTTTTTATTTTACCAGAATTAGAGCCAGGCTCTATCCATTTATTCAGTAGACCCAGAAAATCGCAATTTTTTTTATTCCATTTTAAAAATAAAAAATTGATTTTATTACGACATGCTATTTTTTCCATTCATTACCCTTGAGGATCAGTCGTGGTCTTCTAGACTCTACCAAGAGTCTGGACGAATTTGTTGCTTCATCCAAATGTGTAAAAGATCATAGTCGCACTTAAAAGCCGAGTACTCTACCATTGAGTTAGCAACCCAGATAAAAAAGGATCTTAGATACGATCGAAATCAAAAAATCAATAGAATTACACCGCACGCCCTATCAAAACATTGAACTAGCACGACATCAAAAGAAAGAGTTTATCGACCATTAAAAACACGCAAATGACAAAACGAACAGGTCCGGTTAAATTTCACTAAGGTAAAAAAAGAGGGACCCCAATCACGATGGCAAAATTCTCCTTTTTTAGCAATTTTTATTTCTTTAAAATAAAAATATTGTATGAAAATACATGCAAGAGGAACAGAACACCCTTATCATTTGAGCGAAGTGTAGACAGAAAAATATAATATGGAGTGAGGATAAAGAGACCTATCTATCTACAAATTCTATTTGTTCAATAGACCTTTGTCAATGGAAATACAGTGGTAAGAAAACAATTAGATAGAAAAAGTAAATAAAATAGAGGCTTATGTTGGATTGGCACGACATAAATCCAAAAAGGACTAAGAAAGAGGTAAATAGTGTCTAAATAATTAGACAACGAGGGATACTAGTGATCTTCTACTACCTTTTTTATTCATTTAGTTCTTCAATTAACTCAAAGTTCTTTCTTTTTCTTTAAAAAAATCTGCCTTCCTTAAAATATCATAAACAGTTCTTGTAGGTTGAGCACCCTTTTCAAGGAAATAGAGAATAGCTGGAACATTTAAACAAGTTTGATTCTTTATCGGATCATAAAAACCCACTTTTCGAAGATCTCTTCCTTCTCTTCGAGATCGAACATCAATTGCAACGATTCGATAGACAGCTTATTGGGATAGATGTAAATAAACAACGCCCCCCCCTAGAAACGTATAGGAGGTTTTCTCCTCATACGGCTCGAGAAAATGATTCGAATTTCTGTGTATAATAATAGAAATTAGACTATGACTTGCATTAATTTCCTTACAGAAAAAAACAAATTTCATTTATACTCATGACTCAAGTTGGCTAATTTTGCCTGACAGACTTCAAAGGCAAAATCCTTCGAAATTTTTTGAGTCGTCTCTAAACTCTTTTCTTTGTCTCATTTCGAACGAATTGACTTTTATTCCTTATTCTGATCCAATTCTGTTGTTGAGACAATTGAAAATCGTGTTTACTTGTTCTGGAATCCTTTATCTTTGATTTGTGAAATCCTTAGGTTTAGACATTACTTCGGGAATTCCTATTCTTTTTTCTTTCAAAAGAGTAGCAACATACCCTTTTTTTCTTATTTCCTTCGAGAAAGCATTTCCCTCTTCTATAGAAATCGAATATGAGCGATTAATTCTGATAGACTTTTCATTGAATTAGATTTCTATATTAAGGATAGACTGACAAAGTTGGCCTAATTTATTAGTTTTCACTAACCCTAGATTCTTTCCCTTGAAAAAAAAATTCTGTCCTCTCGAGCTCCATAGTGTACTATATTACTTAGAAACAACCCAGCACAAATTCGGTTCGGGACGAATAGAACAGACTATGTCGAGCCAAGAGCATTTTCATTACTATGGAAAATGATGGATAGCAAAATCCACAATCGATCATGTCCTTCAAGTCGCACGTTGCTTTCTACCACATCGTTTTAAACGAAGTTTTACCATAACAAACATTCCTCTTTTCATTGCAAAGTAGTATAGGGAATTGATCCAATATGGATGGAATCATGAATAGTCATTGGTTTAGTTTTTTGTATACTAATTCAAACTTGCTATCTATAGTGAAATATGGATAAAAGAAATAAGGTATTTATCGGGGAAGCCCCCGCAAAGATCCAATTTATTTAAACCCATATTCTATCATATGAATGAAACGTAGTTCGAAAAAAGAAGAATAAACAAGTTTGCTTAAGACTTATTTATTAGTAAATTTCGATCCTCAACGGAGGACTCGAGATGATCCATCTTGAAGTGAGAAGAGAAGGATCGACTCTTCCCCAATAAATAAACTATAAACCTCCAAAAAAGTTTAATTAATTTAATTACTATATTAGAATTAGATTAGCAATATAATTTTCCGTACCAAAAACAATTAACTAAAAAAACTATTCCAATGAAAAGATTGAAAGTTTTTGGTAGTTATAGAATTCTCGTACTTATTCGACTCGAATATCAAAAAAAAGATAAAAAAGAAGTAAAAAAGACCCTTTTTCACTAATAATATAATAGAACAAAAATATATCTCTATCATAAAGGTATAGATCTCTTTTTTTATACAGTGTTTTACGCCAAGTTTAAAATTGTTTCAATTAATTAGAAAGTCGAGTAGACAGAATATATGAATTTATCTCTTATTTAGAAATTTGTAAATTAGATAATTTATTTACTTTAGTTCTTTAGTTTTGGGAAAAGAAAGAGGGGTCCTTCTTTTCTTTCACATTGGATGTCAAATGTATCATGTAAGAACTCCCACTTCATGGATATGGAGCATAAAGTTTATCTAAGAAGTTCAAATTTCAAAACAAATTATGAGTAATGAGTAGTAGAGGCATATCCTGAATGTGGCTGATAGACCCAATTTTTTCATGAAAATAAGGATATTCAATTTGACTGGACTTAACACTTGATTTTGTTTTCTGAGAAAGAAAATGAATGCTTAGAAATGCATCTAAGCTAAGAGTTCATATTAATAAACTTTTGTCTCGTACGGAGTACAATATGATTTCATCTTTTGTTTCATCAGAAACAATCTGGGACGGAAGGGTTCGAACCTCCGAGTAACGGGATCAAAACCCGCTGCCTTACCACTTGGCCACGCCCCATTTCGGGTTTTATGCGACACTAATAAACACTATTATGTTTATTTGTTATTCGTCAATCCCACTTTAATTACAGAAAAAAGGGGGATATTCTCTTGCTAGTATTCTAGACATGCGGATAATATAGAATCAAAAAAATGCATTGATCATTACATGGAATTCTATTAAGATATTATATGAAAGTCGAATTTCTTCCATTCTCATTTGAGAGTGCGAATACAAGGAGGTATTTTGTGTTTGGGAAAGTCCGAAGAAAAAAGGATTTTGAATCTGCCTTTTCCTTTTTCCCTTAGAAAAATAACTCAATCAAAATCTAATTATTTACTCTACAAGAACGAAATGCTTGTTATGCCTAATATACTTAGTTTAACCTGTATCTGTTTTAATTCTGTTCTTTATCCAACTAGTTTTTTCTTTGCCAAATTGCCCGAAGCTTATGCTATTTTCAACCCAATCGTAGATGTTATGCCTGTCATACCTCTATTCTTTTTTCTATTAGCTTTTGTTTGGCAAGCTGCTGTAAGTTTTCGATGAAATCTTTACTACTCTGTCTGCAAAATTGAATGATGTCTTCATTCTAAAAAAATTATAAAAATGGGTAAAAACCGAGAAGTTTTATATTCTTATATTATGAACCTTCAATTCTAAAATTAAAATTCTTCTACATTGAATGGATAGCTGCAGCAATAAATTTGGATCAGCCTTTCTACCCCCCTGCACCTACGTTGAGCAGGTACCTTTAGGTACCTACACAATACCTAACCCAATTTTTGTTATTGATAAGAGTGCTTATTATAAAAGAATTCTTGCAATTTTTTTCAAGAATTCTTTTTTGCTTAGATATCAAAATAAACAAAACCCATCCTAGTGGATCTGTGTGGTAAGGAAAAACTGGTAATCTATTCCTTAAAAAAAAATCTTGGAGATTATGTAATGCTTACTCTCAAACTTTTTGTTTATACAGTAGTGATATTCTTTGTTTCCCTCTTTATCTTTGGATTCTTATCCAATGACCCAGGACGTAATCCTGGGCGTGAGGAGTAAAAATTCAAATTTTTTTAGAATTTTTTCTTACAAATTGGATTTGTTTCGTACATTTATCTATGAGAAAATCCGGGGGTCAGAATTCCTTCCAATTCGAAAGTCCCAAATGATCCGAGGGAGCGGAAAGAGAGGGATTCGAACCCTCGGTACAAAAAAATTGTACAACGGATTAGCAATCCGCCGCTTTAATCCACTCAGCCATCTCTCCCCGTTCCAAATCGAAAGGTTTCCGTGATATGACAGAGGCAAGAAATAACGATTGCAAAAAACCCTTCTTTTTTCTTTCAAAAGTATATAAAAATTATATTGCCAATTCCATTTTAGTTATATTCCTTTTTCTTAATGTTAATAAAAAAAAGAAGAAAATTCTTGCTTTTTCTTTCTAAAAATCGATATTGGCCGAGAGACAATCAGATAGATTTTCTCTTTAGCGGGCATTTCCATATAGGACTTGTTATAATAAAACATGCAGGTTATATAAAAAAGGAAAAACGCTTTTTTTTTAATTATTTATCAAGAAAGCAAAAAGGGTTCTTATCAAATCCACCATAAAATTGGAAAGAAGGATAAAGTAAGTAGACCTGACTCCTTGAATGATGCCTCTATCCGCTATTCTGATATTTAAATTCAATGTAGATGAAATTGTATAAGCGGATTTTTTGTATTTCCTTAGACTTAGACCGCGCAAGACAAGAATTTTGCGCTATTTACTATTTATATTCTTGTTAGTAGATGTTCTATAGGAATAAGAAGAAATCGCAACCCCTTTCCGCTACACATAAAAATTGATTTCGAAAGTCCTTTTTTTCAGAATCCTCTATTTTAGTTCTTCCACCCATGCAATAGAGAGCGAATGGGAAAAGAGGGGTTACTTTTATTTTCATTTTTCCCTTAAAAGATCGGCTTTGAAATAGGAGTCATGGAATAATGCTGAATTCAAATATTTATTTCTATAGTATAAGGAGTATAAGAAAAACAAATCGAATCAAATTCATGGATTTACCACGACCTCGGTTGTGACTCCATAGATAAAAATGAAAAAATTTCTATCTTCGAGACCATTGAAAAAGGGCATTGAACGAGAAAGAAATCGTCCACAGATAATCAAACTATCATATGCCTTGGAAGTGATATGAGGTGCTCGGAAATGGTTGAAGTAATTGAATAGGAGGATCACTATGACTATAGCCCTTGGTAGAATTCCTAAAGAAGAAAATGATCTATTTGATAGTATGGACGACTGGTTACGAAGGGACCGTTTCGTTTTTGTCGGATGGTCTGGCCTATTGCTCTTTCCTTGTGCTTATTTTGCTTTAGGGGGTTGGTTTACAGGGACAACTTTTGTAACTTCTTGGTATACCCATGGATTGGCTAGTTCCTATTTGGAAGGTTGTAATTTCTTAACCGCGGCAGTTTCTACCCCTGCCAATAGTTTAGCACACTCTTTGTTGCTACTATGGGGCCCGGAAGCACAAGGAGATTTTACTCGTTGGTGTCAATTAGGTGGTCTATGGACTTTTGTCGCTCTCCACGGGGCTTTTGCACTAATAGGTTTCATGTTACGCCAATTTGAACTTGCTCGATCTGTTCAATTGCGGCCTTATAATGCAATCTCATTCTCTGGTCCAATCGCTGTTTTTGTTTCTGTATTCCTTATTTATCCACTGGGACAATCTGGTTGGTTCTTTGCGCCGAGTTTTGGCGTAGCAGCGATATTTCGATTCATCCTCTTCTTCCAAGGATTTCATAATTGGACGTTGAACCCATTTCATATGATGGGAGTTGCCGGAGTATTAGGGGCGGCTCTGCTATGCGCTATTCATGGGGCGACCGTAGAAAACACTCTATTCGAGGACGGTGATGGTGCAAATACTTTCCGCGCTTTTAACCCAACTCAAGCTGAAGAAACTTATTCAATGGTTACTGCTAACCGCTTTTGGTCCCAAATCTTTGGTGTTGCTTTTTCCAATAAACGTTGGTTACATTTCTTTATGCTATTTGTACCCGTCACCGGTTTATGGATGAGTGCTATTGGCGTAGTTGGCCTGGCTCTGAACTTACGTGCCTATGACTTCGTTTCCCAGGAAATCCGTGCAGCGGAAGATCCTGAATTTGAGACTTTCTACACCAAAAATATTCTTTTAAATGAGGGTATTCGTGCGTGGATGGCAGCTCAGGATCAGCCTCATGAAAATCTTATATTCCCTGAGGAGGTTCTACCACGTGGAAACGCTCTTTAATGGAACTTTCGTTTTAGCTGGTCGTGA